TTATAAAATTAAGAATTAAACTTAACCAAAAGAAATCAAAAATCTTTATGCATCATACATCTTTTTATAATTACAACTAAAAAATAAGTTAATTGGTAAATATACCTAATTAGACAAAATAATAACCCAATAACTCAACTTTAAGAATCTTATATGTAAATAACAATACTTAATTATTGACAATTCAAAGTAGTCTATATACCATCTAACTCATTCCTCCTTCTTTTTTTATGAAACTCAAAAAGAAGGAGTCATACTTATTAATAAGTTATATATATATATATTATAATAAATAATTACATATTTGTAATACTTCTTAAATATAATTAAATCTACCCTTATAATAGGGTAGATTTAATATTAATATGTATACATATATTATTAATTATTTACTTATTATAATATAAGAATTCACTTACATAAACTATTTAAAACAAGTAACTAGAATAAATTTACCGAAAATTAAATAATAAACATTTAAATATAAATAAGATGCCTGAGAATTAAAGGATTATCATGATAGGATAAAAAACGTAGATATAAAACCTAAGACTACTCTTATTTTTCTTATCATAAAGAAGATCAGCTAAATTTATAAAGCTATTAGGTTCATACCCTAAGAATAGAAGTATTAATCTTCTTCTTCTTAATCTTAATCAATTCGCTTAATATATTGTTCATAAATACTATGATAATTGGGATCATAGTATCAGTTTGTTCAAGAAGTTGGCTAATAATTTGAACTGGATTAGAAATTTCTTTAATATCTTTTATCCCATTAATTAAAGAAAATAAAATCCTATCCTCACAATCTTCTATAAAATATTTCATAATTCAAAGAATCAGATCAGCTTTACTTATTATATCAATCCTCCTATCAATATATAAATTTGATATATGATGAATTATCTCATTTACTTTAATAATAAAAATAGGTGTAGCTCCAATTCATAGTTGAGTTATTAGAATTGTAGAAGGACTAAACTACAAAAACATAATTATATTATTTACAATACTAAAAATTCCACCTCTAATAATACTTTCATTAAACAACTCAATGAACTTCTTATTTTCAATTTCCTCTTTATTATGAGGATCAATTATAGGTTTAAACCAATTTTCAATCAAAAAAATAATAGGCTATTCATCTATTTTTAACATAGGATTTATTATCCAAAGAACAAAAAACCAACCATTATGAATATCATATATACTAATCTACTTTACAATTATCTCAATATTCCTAATTACAACTAAAAAATTATCAATTAATTATATCAATCAAGCATCAACAAACGACATCAACAAACTTAATAAAATTAACTTATGAATCTTAATACTCTCCATAATAGGAATACCCCCCCTTATTGGGTTCACGCCAAAATTAATAGTAATAGAACTAATAATTGAAGAAAATCAATTTGTATTAACAACAATAATAATTTCATCATCAATATTAGTATCATTTTTCTATATACGCTTATCCTATTCATCATTTATAAACAACTCAACTATAACAAAATGATCAGTCAACTTAAAACCCAAATCAAATTCATCTCTATCTGTTATAAGAACAATCATAACACCATTAATTATTTCAATAAAATGCATAAAATAAAGACTTTAAGTTAAAAAAACTAATATCCTTCAAAGCTATAATTACATAATAAAAATGTAAGTCTTAAGAACTTACTAATGTTAAATTTGCAATTTAATGTTTTTATTAAACTATAAGACCAATTACTAATAGAATAAATTTATTCATAAATAAATTTACAATTTATCACCTATACTCAGACATATTAGTATGAAAAAATGATTATATTCAACAAACCACAAAGATATTGGAACCATATATTTTATTCTAGGTATGTGATCTAGAATAATAGGAATAATACTAAGAATATTAATCCGCATTGAATTAGCTCAACCAGGAAGATTCTTAAATAATGATCAAATATTTAATGTAATCGTAACCACACATGCACTTATTATAATTTTTTTCATAGTAATGCCTATTATAATTGGAGGCTTCGGAAATTGATTAATCCCACTAATAATTGGAGCCCCCGACATAGCTTTCCCACGAATAAATAATATAAGATTCTGATTATTACCACCCTCACTCTTAATCTTAACAATAAGATCATTAACAGAAATAGGACCGGGGACAGGTTGAACAATTTACCCACCACTATCATCAAATATTGCTCATTCAGGAGCAAGAATTGACCTAACAATTTTTTCATTACACTTAGCAGGAATTTCTTCAATTTTAGGAGCAATCAATTTCATTACAACAATTTTAAATATACGAAACAAAAACATAATATTATACCAAATACCCTTATTTGTATGATCAGTAATTATCACTGCAATCCTACTAATAATATCTTTACCAGTATTAGCTGGTGCTATTACAATACTACTAACAGATCGAAATATTAATACTTCATTCTTTGATCCATCAGGGGGTGGAGATCCAATCTTATATCAACATTTATTCTGATTTTTCGGGCACCCTGAAGTATACATCTTAATTCTACCTGGATTTGGGTTAATCTCCCACATCATTAACCAAGAATCAGGAAAAAATGAATCATTCGGTTATCTAGGTATAATTTATGCTATAATATCAATTGGAATTCTAGGGTTCATCGTATGAGCACACCATATATTCACAGTAGGAATAGACGTAGATACACGAGCATATTTTACATCAGTAACAATAATTATTGCAGTACCTACAGGTATTAAAATCTTCAGCTGAATGGCTTCAATAAACGGAATACCTAATAAAATTACAATTTCAACCATATGAACAACAGGATTCATTTTCCTATTCTCCATAGGAGGATTAACAGGAATTATCTTATCTAACTCATCAATTGACATGGTATTACATGACACTTATTATGTAGTCGCACATTTCCACTACGTATTATCAATAGGGGTAGTATTTACAATTATAGCAAGAATAATTCAGTGATATCCATTAATTACAGGAATTAACATAAACCCAAAATGATTAAAAATTCAATTCTCAATAATATTTATTGGAGTAAATATAACATTCTTCCCACAACATTTCCTAGGATTAATGGGGATACCTCGACGATATTCAGATTTTATAGATAGAATAACAAACTGAAATTTAGTATCCTCTATTGGAAGAATAATTTCAATATTAAGAATAATAATAATAATTATAATTATATGAGAAAGAATAATCGCTTTACGGCTAACTTTATTTACAAAAAACAACAAATCATCAATTGAATGACTACAAAAACTTCCACCTGAAGAACATTCATTTATAGAATTACCACAAATTAGAAAATAATCTAATGTGGCAGATAAATACATGCAATGAACTTAAAACTCATTAAAAAATAAATAATATTTCTTTAGAAATCAATATATGAATAAATAATTTATTCCAAGATAGAGCTTCACCAATAATAGAACAACTAATTATATTTCATGATCATACAATAATAATTATTATCATAATTACAATAATAGTACTATACATAATAATAACATTATTAACAAATAAAATAATCAATCGAACCATTCTAGAAAGACAAATAATTGAACTATTATGAACAATTATTCCAGCAGTAATATTACTATTTATTGCAATACCATCATTACAAATCCTTTATATAATTGAAGAAACTAATAACCCATTAATAACAATTAAAATTATTGGTCACCAATGATACTGATCATATGAATACTCAAATATTAAAAAAACAGAATTTGAAGCATACATAAAACCAATAAATGAACTAATCAATAAAGAATTCCGACTTATAGAAACTGATAATAAAATAATTATCCCCTTCAATACTAATACACGAATCTTGATTACCTCCACAGACGTGATTCACTCATGAGCACTACCTTCCCTGGGGGTAAAAATTGATGCGTCCCCCGGACGTATAAATCAAGGAAACATCTCAATCAACCGACCTGGTATTTATTTTGGACAATGCTCAGAAATCTGTGGATCAAATCATTCATTCATACCAATTATAGTAGAAAGAATTAATATAAAACTATTCTTACATTGAATATCAAAAAACTAAATCATTAAGTAACTTAAAATTAAAGTATTGGTCTCTTAAACCAAATAATAGTAAATTATATACTCTTAATGAAAGGTTTAGTTTATAAAAACATAATCATGTCAAGATTAAAAAACTAAATTTAAAGTAACCTTTAATTCCACAAATAGCACCAACATGATGAACATTTATTATAATATTAACTGTTATATCAATAACAATAATAAACTCAACTATATACTTCTATTTAAATAAAAAAATAACAAAAAAAACAACCATATCCACAAAAAACAAAACCTGAAAATTATAATAAACTTATTCTCAACATTTGACCCATGTACAGGACTAATATCAATAAACTGATTAAGAATATTAATATTCACACTTATACTACCATATAAGTTTTGAACAACAAATAACACAATTCAAATATTAATCAAAAAAACAAATACAAAACTTCATAATGAAATAAAATCATTAATACCATATAAAGGATCAACAATATTATTCTTAATATTATTTAACCTTATTTTAATAAACAATATAATAGGATTAATACCATACATTTTTACATCAACATCACACTTAGCAACATCTATATCAATAGCATTACCAATATGAACAGCAATAATATTATATGGATGAACAAAAAAAACAAACAAAATAATAGAACATCTAGTTCCAATTGGGACACCAAACATACTCATACCATTCATAATTATTATCGAAACAACAAGAAATATTATCCGACCTATTTCATTAATAGTACGACTAACAGCAAACATAATTGCAGGACATCTCTTAATAAGATTATTAGGAAATAACACAACACCAATATTAATAATAACAACAATAATAATCTTTATAGCACTTATAACATTTGAAATAGCAGTAGCCATAATTCAATCATATGTATTCATAACATTAATAACACTATATTCTAGAGAAATTTAATATTTATGAACAACCACCCATTCCACTTAGTAGATAAAAGACCCTGACCAATTTCAGGATCATTAGGACTATTAACAACAATAACAGGAACAACATACTGATTTCATAAACAAACCCCAATTTTAATAATAACAGGAAACATTATTATCTTATTAACAATATACCAATGATGACGAGATGTAATCCGGGAATCTACATATCAAGGTCATCACACAAAAAAAGTAATCTTAAGAATAAACATAGGAATAATCCTTTTTATTACATCAGAAGTAATATTCTTTACATCATTCTTCTGAGCATTTTTCCATAGAAGACTTTCACCTAATATAGAAATTGGAATATTATGACCACCTAAAAACATCACACCATTTAACCCACTAAATATCCCCCTATTAAATACAATAATCCTTTTATCATCAGGAATATCAATAACATGAGCTCACATAAGAATAATAAATAAAAATCTTTCAAGAACGAAAAAAAGAATAACAATTACAACAATATTAGGATTATATTTCTCAATCCTTCAAGCTCTTGAATATTATGAATCAAGATTTACTATTGCAGACTCAATCTATGGATCTACATTCTTCTTAAGAACAGGATTCCACGGAATCCATGTTATTATTGGAACATCATTTATTTTAATCTCACTTATACGAACAAAAATATTACATATATCTAATAAACACAATGTAGGATTCGAAACATCAGCCTGATATTGACACTTTGTAGACGTAGTTTGACTATTCTTATACCTAAGAATTTATTGATGAGGTAAATACTTATATAGTATAAATAAGTACATAAAGCTTCCAACTTTAAAGTTTCCAAGAATATAAGAAATTAATCAAACTATTAAATTCACCTCCATAATCATAATAGTATTATTACTACTAATACTAATAATTACAGCAATTAATATAAAATCAACAATTGAACACCAAAAATCAACCCCATTTGAATGTGGATTTAACCCAATTTCACATTCACGAACCCCCCTATCTATTAAATTCTTCTTAATCGGTGTACTATTCCTAATCTTTGACATTGAAGTAATCATTATTATACCAATAATCTTTACAATAAAATCATCAATATTAACAACATGAATATTAACAAGATTAATAATAATTATAATTTTAATTATAGGATTATATCACGAATGATATAACGGATTACTAAATTGAACAAAATAATTGGATAATATTTAACAATAATATTAGAATTGCAAACTAAAGGTGTCACAAAGACTTATCTTAACATAGAAGTAAATTTTACAATTAGTTTCGACCTAATACAACTTAAACATTAAATGTTTCATGTTTTAATTAAAGCCAAAAATATAGAGGCAACTTATTGTTAATAAGAAAAATGAGAAAAATCTCTAATTAAAAGAGAAATAATGATAAAGAAATAGCTGCTAACTAATTTCTAAGCGGTTAAAATCCGTTAATCTCTTAATTTATCTATAAAGTTTAAAAACTAAACATTTTATTTTCATTAAAAAAACTGACTAAACAAAGTCTATAGATTTATTATTCACAAGATATACAAATTATCCTCCCTGATAGCTTCAATATCATACTCTAAATATAAGCTATATAAATAAAAAATAATAAAAACCCAAATTAAAAAGGAAACAAGAAAAACCCTAAAAGTATTTATTCCATAAACAAAAAAATAACTAATAAATTTTAACAAATAAAAAGAAAGACCCCCACCACCATAATAATCCCCCCAATTCATTAAACAAATACCAGCCTTAATAGAAGAATAAAAATAATAGTAACCATAATAAGAAAATCTATATATAAATCATATCCCCCCCCCAAAATCATACAACCCTATAAAATTTAAAGAAAACTTTAAATTTAAAAACTCAAACCCCAAAATAAAACCAACTAAAATAAAAATAAAAGAAAAAACCCTAATTAAAAACGGAAAAAAAAAATACCCCAAATCCAAACTTATTAATCAAAGAAAACAACAACCAAAAATAATAGAAAACAAACTTAAAAAAAAAATTCTAATCCTTATCAAATTAAAATCCTCATGAATAAATGAAAAAGGAACAAATCTAATAAAACCTAATATTCTATAATAAAAAAGACGAAGTCTATATATAGCAGTCATACCTAAACACAAATAAAAAATAATAAAAGAAACATAATTAAATAAACCAAATATATAAAACTCAACCAATATATCCCTAGAATAAAACCCAGATAAAAAAGGAATACCACATAAAGATATATTAGAAATATTAAAACAACAAGAAGTATAAGGAAGAAACAAACTAACAGAACCTATACGACGAATATCTTGATTATCCCCTATATAATAAATTATAATACCAGCACATAAAAAAAGCAACGACTTAAACATAGCATGAGTTAATAAATGAAAAAAAGAAAGATCCAAAGAACCAGAAAACAACCCCCCTATTATCAAACCCAACTGACTTAATGTAGAAAGAGCAATAATCCTCTTCAAGTCAAACTCAAATATAGCACAAAAAGAAGAAAAAAATATAGTCAATAACCCAATATAAAAAAAAACAGGAAAAAAAACACTTAATCCACTAAAAAACCGAATAAACAAATAAACACCAGCAGTAACTAAAGTAGATGAGTGAACAAGAGAAGAAACAGGAGTAGGAGCAGCCATAGCTGCTGGTAACCAACATGAAAATGGAACCTGAGCTCTCTTAGTAAAACCTGAAAAAATAATAATATAAAAAATATAATCACAATATAAATCATTATAAAAAACAAAATATCATCTCCCAAAACAAAATAATCAACTAATTCTAATCAAAAGACCAACATCACCTAACCGATTTGTTAGTCTAGTAATTATACCAGATAAATATCTCTTATTAGAAGAATAATAAATAACTAAACAATAAGAAACAAGACCTAACCCATCCCAACCAAGCATAATACTCAATAAATTTGGTCTTAAAATCATAAAAAACATTCTAAAAACAAATAAAATTATCAAATAAAGAAAACGAAAAGAAGAAATACTAACACCCATATAATCTACTCTATATAAAATAATACAACCAGAAATAAACATAACCACAAATAAAAAAAACAAGGAATACTTATCTAATAAAATCAAATAATAAACAGCAACTAAATTTAAAGAAAACAACTTATATTCAAAAACCAAAGATAAATCATTTACAACAAAATAAAAACCTCTAAAAAAAAAAAAAAAAGAAAAAAAAAAAAAAAAAAAAAATCAACATAAATAAAAATTTAAACTCACCAAAACCTAAGATCATATAGATATCAGAGATACCACAAATCTCTATTTTATTAATTAAACCACTTAGATTAATAAAAAACCCCTATAATTAAAATTATTAAAACTAAAGGAATCAAATGAATAACCAAAACCAAATATTCACGAACTGAAATTATATATCTAGAATAACAATTATGAAAAACACCGTGTTGTCTATAACTAAATAAATAATAACAAAAACAAGCACAAAAAAAAGAAATAAAAAATAAATAAATCACAGAATAATAAAAATAATTAATTATTCTGATTATAATAAGAACTTCTCTTAAAAAATTAATTCTAGGGGGACATCTTATATTAAAACAACAAAATAAAAATCAAAATAAAGAAAACCCAGGCATAATTTTTATTATACCTTTGTTAACATAAAATCTACGTCTAAACAACCGCTCATAACTTATTCCAGCTAAACAAAATATCCCAGAAGAACACAACCCATGACCTATTATTAATAAAAAAGAACCGTAAACACCTAAGGTTGTTATTCTAATTAACCCCATAATACATATACCTATGTGAGCAACAGAAGAATAAGCAATTAAACATTTAATATCACCTTGATAAAAACAAACCAATCTAACCACAATACCCCCCCAAATTGATAAAGAATATCATAAATAACTAAAACTAAAAAACAAAAAATCATTAAAAGACATTACCCGAATTAAACCGTATCCACCAATCTTTAATATTAAACCAGCCAAAACTATAGAACCTGAAATAGGAGCTTGAACATGAGCCTTGGGCAACCAAAAATGAAATATAAATATAGGAAACTTAACTAAAAAAGAAAAAACTAAACTCAAATGTACAATAAATCTTAAATTAAGATCAATGATAAAATCAAAAAAAAGTCTTCTATAGTCTAAATAAAACCTTAAAATAATTAATAATAAAGGTAAAGAAGCAAACAAAGTATAAAAAAATAAATAATAACCAGCCATTATACGCTCGGGTTGATAACCTCAACCAAAAATAATTAAAAGTAACGGAACTAATCTAAATTCAAAAAATAAATACATATAAAACAAATTAACTATGTAAAAAACTAAAAACAAACAAAAAAATAATAAAATATTAATAAAACTAAAAAAAACACTACCCATCAATATAGATCTAGCCAAACTCATAAGACAAAAAATAACTGAACTTAAAAGAACTAATCAAAAAGAAAAAAAATCTAAACCAAATAAATATCTTAAATTTCTATAAAAATCAACATTATAAAAAGATAAAAATAAAAATATAAATAAAATATAAACCATTTGACCTAAATACCAATAATTAAAAAAAAACAAAGGGATCGAAAAAATTAAATAAAAAAAAATTATCATAAAAATATTGAACTTAAATAATCATTACCATATAAACGAACCATAGAAACCAATAAACTTAAACCCAATACACCCTCACAAACATATAAACACATAAAAAACAAGTAAAAATAAAAAGAATGAGTAAATATTAAACAAAACTGAAATACAAAAAACAAAAGTAATAATACTATAATCTCCAAATTTATTAACAATAATAATAAATGTTTACGAATTATAATTAAAGAAAGAAAACTAAAAAAAAAAATAAAAGATAAAAAAATTAAACTCATTAGTTTTAATAATTTAATAAAAATATTAGTTTTGTAAACTAAAATTGGAATTCTTTCCTTAAATCATCAACACGGTATTTCTTTTACCTCTTAAATCTCCAAAATTCATATTTTTAAATAAACTACTAGTTGAAATTAAAACTTTCATAATTAAACTTATATTATTAAACTCTATAACAACCTTAATTGTAAAAAATCCCCTATCCATAGGAACAATCCTAATTTATCAAACAATATTATTAGTTATACTAATAAATAAAATATGCAAAACAACCTGATTCACTATACTTACATTCCTAATAATAGTAGGGGGATTATTAATTTTATTTACTTATATAACCAGAATTGCATCAAACGAAAAATTCAAACTTAATATTAATATAACCATAACAACCATAATTATACTTCCTATTATAGATGAAATAATAATGGAAAGACAAACAGAAGAAACCCAAAGAATATTAAACACAATAACAATAGAAAAATTATCAATAATAAAACTATTTAGAAAAAAATCAATAAACTTAACATTAATAATAATTATATATTTATTATTATCAATAATCACAGTATCTAAAATTATTAATCACCATGAAGGGCCTCTTCGAACAAAATTCTATGAACAAACCAACACGAAAAAATCAAATATTAAAAATTCTATCCAATTCAATTATTGATTTACCTACACCTCCTAATTTATCCCTATGATGAAATATAGGATCGATATTAGGAATCTGTATAATAATCCAACTAATCTCAGGAATTATATTATCGATACACTACAATTCTGATATTAGAATAGCATTTAACTCAATTAGACATATTATACGAGACATAAATAATGGTTGATTAATTCGATTAATCCACTCAAACGGAGCATCAATATTTTTTATTTGTTTATATATCCACACAGGACGTGGAATATATTACAGATCATTCAAAATAATTTATACATGAACTATGGGAGTAATAATACTATTTATAATTATAGCAACAGCATTCCTAGGATATGTATTACCTTGGGGACAAATATCATTTTGAGGAGCAACAGTAATTACAAACTTAATATCAGCAATTCCATACTTAGGATCAATAATTGTATATTGAGTATGAGGGGGATTCGCAGTAGATAATGCCACCTTAAATCGATTTTTCTCACTTCATTTTATATTACCATTTATTATTATAATAATAATCATTATACACTTATTTCTCCTCCATATAACAGGATCAAATAACCCAATCGGGATTAACTCTAATATTGACAAAATCCCCTTCCACCCTTATTATTCAATTAAAGATACCATGGGCTTCTCATTTATATTATCAATATTCTTAATCTTCAATCTATCAAATCCATTTATTTTTATGGATCCAGACAACTTTATACCAGCTAATCCTATAATTACACCAATCCATATTAAACCTGAATGATACTTCTTATTTGCCTACGCTATCCTACGATCAATCCCCAATAAATTAGGAGGAGTATTAGCCCTTTTAATATCAATTTTAATATTAATAACATTACCTATTCTAAATAAAAGAAAATTTAAAAGAAAATCACTGTATCCACTTAGACAAATAATATTTTGATTATTTTCCTCAACATTTTTATTATTAACCTGAATTGGGGCAAAACCAATCGAAACCCCCTATATTCAAATAAGAATAATATTAACATTAATTTATTTTTTAACTATCTTAATTGAACCACTCTTATCAAAATCGTGAGATAAAATAATTATCTAAAGTTATTTAGCTTAAAGATAAAGCATATATTTTGAAAATATAAGATAGATAATTTTTAATAACTTTGATAACCAAAAAAAATGATAAAAAAATAGAACCTTAATTAAAATAAAAAAAAATATAAAATTAAAGGACATGGGAAGATAACACCTCCAAGCCATATATATTAATTTATCATATCGATAACGTGGAAAAGAAGAACGTATCCAAATAAAAACAAAACATAAAAAAATACCCCTTAAGAAAAAAAAAAAAGAAATATAATCACCACCTAAAAAAACAATCACAGAAAAAAAACAAATAAAAATAATTCTAGCATACTCAGAAATAAATAACAAAGAAAAACAACCCCCCCCATACTCAACATTAAACCCAGAAACTAACTCTCTTTCACCTTCAGAAAAATCAAATGGTGATCGATTAGTCTCAGCTAAACAACAAGAAAACCAACATATAAATATAGGAAAACAAACATAAATAAATCAAACATAATTTTGAATTAAAAAAAAATCAATTAAATTATATCTTTCACATAAAAAAAAATAACCGATTAAAATTAAAGATAAAGAAATCTCATAAGAAACCGCCTGACTAATTCTACGTATACAACCAATTATAGAATAACTTCTATTAGAAGATCAACCACAAATAATTAAACTATATACACCGACTCTCAATACACATAAAAAAAAAATTAATCCATAAATAAATCCAATACAATTAAAATAAAAAGGAAATAAAATCCAAATAAATAAAGATTGAAATAGGCCTAAAAAAGGGCAAATATAAAAAATAACAATATTAGAATTAAAAGGAAAAATACATTCCCTTACAAACAACTTTAAACCATCTCTAAAAGGTTGAAAAATACCTATAAACCCTACCTTAGTAGGACCCCTACGTAATTGAATATATCCTAAAACCCTTCGTTCCAATAAAGTAAAAAACCCAACAGAAACCATAACCATAATTAATAAAACTAAACTAGTTAAAAAAAAAATTATTAAATGTAATAAAAATTACCTAATTAAATCCTAAATTTAAAACATACAAATCTGCCAATTTAATAATATTAATCAAACATAATAATACTAAATTAAATTTCATGGTCCTTTCGTACTAAAGAAAATAAATAAACTTAAGATAGAAACCAACCTGGCTCACACCGGTTTGAACTCAAATCATGTAAGAATATAAAAGTCGAACAGACTTAATAACATAAACCCTCCTTTATATAATAATCTTAATTCAACATCGAGGTCGCAAACTCCAATATAAATAAGAACTCCCCATTGAAATAACGCTGTTATCCCTAAGGTAACTAAATCTTTTATTTAACTTTAATCAAAAATAATACATAAAAAAATGAAAAAAAAAAAATAAAGTTTTATATTTACCCCTCACCCCAAGTAAAAAACTTAATCAATCTAAATATTTATAATAACCTAAAAAAAATAAACAAAAATAAATCTTTCAAGTTCTATAGGGTCTTATCGTCCCTAAGGAATAATTAAGCTTTTTTACTCAAAAATAAAATTTTAAAATTAAAATAAATAAAATTTATCTCTCATTGACTCTTTCATACCATCCTACAATCAATAAGCTAATTATTATGCTACCTTTGTACAGTTAATATACCGCAGCCATTTAATAAAAATAATCATAGGGCAGAATTTATCTTAAATAATAATCTTAAAAAAATGTTTTTGATAAACAGTTGAAAATAATTTAAATGTCGAGTTCATTATAAAATAAATAAAAAATTATACTAATTTAATCAATATTTAAAATAAAAAAAAATTACGAAAATCAAATAAGTAAAAAATTAAAAAAAAAAGAATAATATTAAAGAAATTTAAATTTATTATAAACTAAATATAAAATTCCAAAATTAATAAAAATCAATAAAAAAAATTTTTTAACTAATAATTAAGATTATCCCTAATTAAATAAGATCATAACTTCAAATATCCAAAACTAAATTTTTATCCTTATTAACCAGATATATAAAAAACCGCATAACTTATTACTACTATTTTCAATTTAAATATACATAATTCAACATATAAAATTAAAAGAAAATAAATCATTATTATTCGGGAATAATAAATAAAAATAAAAATAAAATAACCCTGATACAAAAGGTACTAAAAAATTTTAATACTTAATTAAATAAATAATCCTCATCAGTATAAAACTAAACCAAATTTCTTTTACTATACTAAATAAAAAACTTAAATTAACCAAATTAATAAAATATTAATTAAATCAAAATGGATCTAAAAATCTTCATATTCATGTAAAAAATAAGCTTTTTATAAGCTACAATCTGATAAATTTCTAACCTCACCTTCAGGTAAAATTACTTTGTTACGACTTATCCTCTAAATAGGAGTGACGGGCGATATGTACATGATTGAATTTTATATTCATAATAATAAATTAATTAATATTACTGTTAAATCCAATTTATTAACAACACAACATTAATAATTAAACCAAATTCTTATAAAATTAATGTAACTCATATTCACCTTAAATAAAACTGCACCTTGACCTAATATTAAATTTAACCTTAAAAACTTAAAAAAACAGAAATAAATATCCTTTTAAAACACCCAAACCCATAGAGGTATACAAATAAAACCTTTAGGTAAAATCTATCGTGGTTTATCGATTTACAACACAAGTTCCTCTAAAAATCAACCACCGCCAAATTCTTTGAGTTTATAAAGAAAATAACTAATAGTATTCAAACAAAAATTTACATCCAAAATAATAGGGTATCTAATCCTAGTTTAATATAAAGATTTATAATAAAAAAAAAAGATTAACCCTATATTTAAAGCATAATTCCACCTAAGCATTAAACTTATTTAATCTTACTAACCAAATCTTTAAACCTACATTAAACCTAAAATTTTAATTTAAATTAATTGTATAACCGCGAATGCTGGCACAAAATCTATCAATCATAAATTTATATCCCTATATAAATATAAAAATAATTAAAAAAACTAATTACTGAAAATAAAAAATTTAAACAAAAATACATATAAATAATATAAAAAATTAAAACTTAAGCTAGAATCAAACTAATAATTATATATTCTTAAATAAAATAACTAAACAAAGCATGATTCAAACTTAAACGAAAGTTAAGATAATTAAGCTGAACTAAGAAAGTAAAAGAAATGAACAAGTGAAAGAATTAAGCCATAAACAGAACTCTAGTAATAAATCATTAAATTGGGTAATGATTACTCACATAAAAAGTTTATGACCATTCATAAAATAACTAAACAAAGCATGATTCAAACTTAAACGAAAGTTAAGATAATTAAGCTGAACTAAGAATTGAAAGTATAAAAAATAATAAATTTATTATATTTTAATTTATTTTTTATTAAAATATTAAAAATTATTTTTAAATAAATTAATTTATTTTAAATTTATATTAGATAAATTTTTTTTATTTTTAATATTTTTATTTTAATAAATAAAATTTTAATTTAATATATTTAAAATATAATAATTATTTAAATTTGTAACTATATAATTATGTTCATGTTTATATAAAGTATGTGAACAAAATTAAACTAGATATTCCTCCTTCAATAATTAACTTTAATAAGCACAGATTCTACAGATGTCATTCTTGCATATT